TCTGAAATCAAATAAAGATAAGATATTCAAATGCCCTTTAGTTTTTTATTTATTTTAAATAAGCCTTTTTCTATGAAATACTGAAATATCCATTTTATTTATTCCTATGAAATTTTTAGAAAGAAGAAGATGAAATCATAAATATCGACGAATTCTTGCGAAGTCTCAATAAATATGAAATCAAAAAAAAAAATATCCACTGTTCCAATTGCATCTCTATCGAATTTGAATATCAGAATAGTGGATATAGTCATGATTCGATGGGTTAGGTCCACTTACTTTTTTTTTTTGATACTGAGCATTATTCATTATATTATAATAAATATATGTTCAACTTTCTTTTCGAAATTCCTCTCTAACTTATTAGAATGAAGTTAGTTCTAATTAAATTACAAAAATTAGAAATTATCCGCTTTGGATTTCGAATTAAATTAGTAGAAAGTAAAGAAATTAAAAGCCCCTTATCGGATTTGAACCGATGACTTACGCCTTACCATGGCGTTACTCTACCACTGAGTTAAAAGGGCCTTTTTGGTTCAATTACTGAATGAATCACTAGGTGAATAAGATCTCTATCTATGCATAGCATATAGATTTAATCTATTTAATATATATATATACAGTAGACTCATAGTGGTTAGTAACTCATCATTCAGGAATGAGAATTCGAATTTACTTAAAATTGACTTAACGGGGTATTTTTGTTTTTTTATATTGGATTTGATAAATATCAATGCAATAAATTGTTTCAAAGCCTCACTGTAGTTGTCCCATCAGAATAGAACGCAATTTGTTTGATTTATACGGACATGTACTCACCAATTCGACATAGATCCAAGATATTTTATGTTGGCATGTGATGAAGAGATCCGACCTGTCCCCTGAACAAAAATTTTTAGAAAAAAAACACACACAATTTTTGATAACTTTTCGATCCATCTTTCGTCCCAGATTTCCAGTTTATCCTGTGTTAATTTCCTGGCTTAGTGTGAAATAAGGATATGCCTATTTCATTTTCACAATGAGGAAATCAATGAATAAAAGTAAAAAAAAAGTTAAACTTAACCCTCTTTTATGTTTTTTATGTGAGACCAATCACTTTTCGAAAACCGTACTAGACGATACATAACATATATATTTATATTAAAAAAAAAATATATATGAAATAGAATATCGATTTATTGATAGAATTGGAATTAGAATAAATGATTGATGAAAAGCAAAAAAATTATATGGAATCATAAAAGATAGAAAAAGCCTTGGTATATAGTCATACCATGCTATTTACTATATTGACAATTTTCAAAAACTGTTCATACTATGAACATAGTATGATGACGGTCGAGCAAGTATGCCCCCATCGTCTAGTGGTCAGGACATCTCTCTTTCAAGGAGGCAGCGGGGATTCGACTTCCCCTGGGGGTAGGGTACTACGAAAGGAAGTTGATTATGGATTATTCATAAAGCTACTTCCTGGGTCGATGCCCGAGCGGTTAATGGGGACGGACTGTAAATTCGTTGGCAATATGTCTACGCTGGTTCAAATCCAGCTCGGCCCAAAAATTCGCTGTACAACATGAAATGGTATAACTAATTTGAGTTTGTTTTCCATAAATATCAAAGATAAAGGAAGAATAAAAAAAAGTAAAATTTGCTGCTATATCTCTACTTTGATTTTTTCTTTATTTCTTTTCTCGAGCTACTTTTTTGTTTTGTTTTCATAAATTCTGATCTTGCTAACGATTCTGATATGAACCAGGATCCTTTATTTTAAATATAAAGTTTAATAAAAAGAGGAAAGTAAAGACAAAAAGAGTTTTTTTATTGAAAAAGAAATTCTCAATCCTTTTGATAATAACAAAAGGATTACCTGTAATCTAGTTTGCTCTCACTAAAGAGATATCCATGTAGATATCAATCTATCACCTGTGCCACTTTTTGGTACAACACAGTGATTCTAATCTAAAATCGAAATTATTTAAATGAAATCATAAGAAAGTATATGGATGTTATCCACTTTATTTTCATGGGATTGTAGTTCAATTGGTCAGAGCGCCGCCCTGTCAAGGCGGAAGCTGCGGGTTCGAGCCCCGTCAGTCCCGACCGACCTAATAAAAAAATACATCAACTCATCCCTTTCTGTCAAAAGGCGTAAAAAAGGCGTAATTTCATTTACAATAAATAATATTTATTGTTTTGCTTTTTTTTTTTTCTTTTCTCATCAAACAAAGATGGGAATTTCGATTACTTTAACTATCACCGATTTATGGCAATGAAAATTGTGACACACATTCATCATCTTCAAAAAGCGATACTGTACCAGGTTTCTTGTTTTTTTTTTTCAATTTCTCTCCCCGTTCGTGTATTTAAATGGGATAGAATCGAGTACAATATGTTTCTCAAGAATGGCTCTATATATATATATATACAAAATATGTTAAATTCCTTTTGTCTTGTACGATACAAAAGGAATTTAACATATTTAAAATCCAATAATACAAGGAAGGAGGATATTACTAAAATAAAGATTCAAGAAGTCTTCCCTAGAAAGGTAGTGAATAAGCTCTTTTTTTTAAGATTCCGGTCGATGTCGAAGAAGGAATAAACTCGCAATAAATATAGTTAATTTGCTGGAATATTGGATTTTTTTGCCACAGGGACTCGTTTTTTCCCCTTTCTTTATTTTGAAAGAAAATTAGATCATTAACAAAAAAAAAAAGAATTTCGAATTGAACTTCTTCCTTTTTTCTATATTTTGTTTTTATTCTTTATTTGGATTGGAGGTTAAAACTATTTTTGTAAACAATGGAAGTGGACAAGGCGTCTTATGATACTTTATCAGATGATTGTACAAGGAAAGTGATAGGTTATAGAAACGAAAGTGTGGAAAAGAATGAGAAATAAAATAAAGCAAAGGAATTTTTTTGATTGGATCAGAAATCAAATTATGTATTCGGTGTGTAGAAAGGATCTTCCTGTGTTATACTATTCAATTCTCGACGGTGAATCGAGTTTATAGCGCAGATATTGTTATTCATGATATTAATCTCATTCAATATGATGGAAATCTAATTCATCCGATTGAATTTACAATCGAAAAATTTATCATCTCTATGGGATTAAATCCCGAGGTATTGCAAAGCAAAAAAAAAAAAAAAAAGATGAAATTATGGAAGTAAATATTCTGGCATTTATAGCTACTGCACTCTTCATTCTTGTTCCTACTGCCTTTTTACTTATAATTTACGTAAAAACGGTCAGTCAAAGTGATTAATTTGAATAAAATTGGATTTGCAATGACAAAAAGTATTTCAATTTATCGTCTTAAATGAAACAAATGTATTGGACTCAGTAGTATCCTATGAGTCGCGTTAGTATGGTAGAAAGAAAGATTCATCCATTTCTTTCTATCATACTATCCCTTATTGTTTGTTATCGTAACGTATAAAGTTTTATTTTAATGTCAAAAAAAATAAGTTGAATATTTAAAAATAAAATAAAGGACTCCAGAATATCTATTTTTTTTTCTTCATAAATGTCAATATTAATTAAATAAAATATGTAATGTACATACTTTCGCAATTTCATTTGTTTGCTTGATCTATTTGATTTGGGTTGGGTTGATTCCAATCAATCTAAAATAATCGAAAGGCAAGTCGTATTCTTATTATTTTGAAATTCCGAAATTTCTTCTAATTGTTTTGAATATGAATCCTAGCATCGATCAAAAGAATCAAATAAATGGGGGAGATATGGCATACATATTTTAATAAAAAAATCAAGTAATCTTCTTTTTTAGTATGCAAAAAAAGTAATTTATTGAGCAATTGACCTATAATTCAAGGAGTTCGATGGTAACTTCGTCGAATTTCGAAAAGGCGTACCCCCTTTGGTTAACCTTCGGGCCCTGATATCAAAATCGAAAATGAGTCAATAAAACAAAACATATAAAAAAAATTCGAAATTCTATTGGATTATAGTAAAGAAACGGATTCCATTTGTTGGATTTTTGAATTTTTTTATATGTTTCAATTTCATTAATTCATTAATTTGAATAAACTAGTAAAAAAAAAAAGAGTTTGGAGAATGATCTAGAAAACCAAAACAATTGATAGACTTTGATTCCTTAACTCAACTACTAGTCCCTCTAGAGTCCACTTCTGCCCCATACTACAAGTGAAAGGGAAAAAGTAAAGACTACCATTAAAGCAGCCCAAGCGAGATTTACTATATCCATGTGAATTATGTCCCCTATTTCTATGAATATGAAGAAATTATTCCATTATTGTTCACTAATAATAGTGAAATCACTGGTGCAGAGTCAAAAAAAGGGTAAGGAGTCGGACTCAACATTATTGATGAAACACTCCAAAAACTCCGCTTATTTATAATGAGTTCTTTTTCTTATAACTTATAAATAAATAAGATTTCGAGTCGAATCGGCAAAGATGTAAATACAAGAAAACTGCGGGCATACTGACACTTTTGCAAGTATCTAAGAAATGTTACTCACATGTAGAAAGAATAAGACTTATTCTTTCTTTTATTGTCCTTTATTTCTTTTTTCCTTCGTTTTTGGAAGTAAAAGTAAATTCTCCATCTAATTTAATATTGATTGAATGTCTGAGCACTCCGATACTTTTATGAGTCTGTATACAAAGTATCTTACGCCCTTTCTAAAGTACCTTCCATCCTTTCCAAAACTATTAATTATGTTCCTTCGCTGGCTATCCAATCTAATTCAAGACTCAGTCGTTAGACACTACATTAGTAGTGTAAGGGTTATCATATCAAGATTTACCGACTCTCTTGGACTACTCTAAGCTTTCCTTGAATCTTATACACAAGAATTTCGACCACGTTCAAGAAACGAACCTCCAGAAGCAGAAGCAGAGGTTTAGAATCAAGAAAAGAAAGTATCAAAAGGCTTTTTCCTACGCTTACTTTTGCGAGTTGTATCAGCAAAGCAGAATAGGTGATTTCGAACTTTTTGTTGAGGC